AAAACGGTTCTTCTGTTCAGAAACGAAATGTTCCAAATGTTCCTGTAAATTCTTGCTCCCATTGGACCATTTGTATCTATATGCATCAGGATCCCGATTCATGGATCTCTCGGTTCGAGAAATAAGAGGATCAAACCATTTCTTCTGACTCTTTTTCAAATTCAATAAATGTTGGTTGATCGTATATTTCATTATAGTTATATGATTCAGAGTATCATTTCCTATTTGATCCCTTTGAATTCCATATTCGAAGTTGCGATTGGATCGATTCATTAAAAAGAATCGATTCGATACATTTCTTAGAGGGATCAATCTATATTGACTCATGATGTTGTTGCTAGCAAATACCGCTGTTTTTAGTTTTGGATCTTCCAAATCATTCCCGCAGTAGATCCGGACCGATTTTTTTCTGATCCTTCGATTGAATACCTCATTCAAGAATTTTTTTTGATCCAACCCGTAGGAATCAATAGAAAAGGCAAATCCCCTATGATACACCAGATCCGACTCGGTTATTGATAGAGTGAATAGATCTGCCATTTCTTGAAATCTCTCTTCTGATTCAAAATCGTGGTGTAACGTGTATCCCCCTTTGTTCCGGTTATGGAATAGATGAAATAAATCCAAAAATGGATTTTTTTTCAAGAATGAAATCTTATTGGAACTGTCCATATCTGGTTCATCCTTCGGAACCATATCACATCCCGGATCTGATGAAATAGGATGAATTGAGACGGTATTTTGTAAATACGTAATTATCTTGAATATATCAACCATTTCTTTATTTTCCGATCGCCTGGAAGGGACAAAAGAAACATCTTGTTTTTTCTTCCAAAATTTCTGATCTCTAGTAGACCTCTCAGTAGGATTCGAACCCAGATGAAGTTCTGACCATCTGTCAGAGAAAAAAGAACGAATTGATCTTGTAGGATTCCGAAGAAATTCTTCGATTTCTTTCGGAAGCAGATGATTATTCATCTGCTTCTCACGTTTCGTGAATAGCCGGGACATTGAGGAAGATCCAAAAAGGCATTTCGGGAATCGATCTGATTCTATCTCTGTTCGTTCCGTTTGAAGAAAGGAAGGATCCCAAAGAATCGATCTTTCTTCTAGTTGCTGAATCTCTGTTTGATCGATCAATGTGTGATATTCTGAATCCTCATTTCTAATGGAATCGAAATGATCTCTGGATTGATCAGAGGATCCTTTCGATTGGCTAGAATCCGTTACTTGAACGAAAATAGATCTTGTGGAATCATATTGAATATTTGACAATACATTCCGTACCCTGCTAAAAAACCGATCCTTGTTTACCAACCACACATTGTCTAACCAAATCCAATTCTCTCTCGATACGTTCCTCAAAAAATCTGATTCCTGCTGATTCTTCCCCCAACTAACGAAGAGATCTTGGCGGAATTGCCACATATGAAATTGAGCACAATTTTGCAAAGAAATACCCCACTTGTTTCTCGAGAAGAGATGGGAAACGTGCTCAATATCATTTGATTGAATAGTTGCCTCAGCTCCTTGTTGTTTGAAGAAACCCTCCCCTTCAATTGGTCTTTTTTCACGAAAAGCAGACATGAGATAACAAATCAAGTCTTTCCCTAAGATTTCGAATAGCTGTCCCGAATTCAAGTTGATTATGTTTCGCTTCTTCCTCGGAGAAAGACGATCCAACAATTCCCAATCATGGTCCTTGCGGATCGGATCATCCGTATAGGATAAAAAAAGAAACTCCAGATATTTGCTATCTTTCTCTTTGAATGAGATCTCAATTCCAGCTACGGTTTCATTAGCTATCTTACAACTAGAATCCCTCTTTTTTCCGATCCGGTTCCTCCACCACTGCGAGCCCCGGTTCGATTCAGGCATGATACACTTTTTCTTTTTTGGGAGAACCCAAGTACTCTCTTGCGGATCCATGAAACAACTCTCAGAAATCTTTTTCTCTTTTGGAAGATACAGGAGCGAAACAATCAACCTATTGATATTGGAAGACCAAAAAGATTCTTCCAATGTCTCATTTCTGGGTCCAATGGAATTCATAGGTATAGGAAGAAGCCCCATCAAATAGAGATTTTTTCTTTCGACCATCTTTCGATTGGTAATACGAGATATAAGGACCACTACTACAAGCAGTACTACACCTTTGATCGTGAAATATCGATTTCTTGTTGAACCCTGTGAATCACGTGAAAGTAGGATACTCCAAATTCGGGGGTCAGAGAGTTTCATAAAACGTTCTTGGTGGAAAAAAATGTGAGTGAAAGATCCCACTGAATCGAATTTGATCCATGAATCTAAGAAATAGTGAGAATTCTTGATCTCTCTCAATATCTCTCTCAATTCGAAGATCCAGAATTGGAATTGATATCGTTTCATTGATTCCTCCTAAAGATTTTCATTGATTCCTCCTAAAGATTTCATTTCAATTGGAATTTGGTTATTCACGATGTACAATGAGCCCTGTTAAGCATCCATGGCTGAATGGTTAAAGCGCCCAACTCATAATTGGCAAATTCGTAGGTTCAATTCCTGCTGGATGCATGCCAATGGGAACGTTCCATAAGTCTATTGGAATTGGCTCTGTATCAATGGAATCTCATCATCCATCCATAACGAATTGGTATGGTATATTCATACCATAACATATGAACAGTAAGAACTAGAATTCTTATCGATACTGGAACTCATAGGGAAGAAAATGGAGTTATGGATGGAATCAAATATGCAGTATTTACAGAAAAAAGTATTCGGTTATTGGGGAACAATCAATATACTTCTAATGTCGAATCAGGATCAACTAGGACAGAAATAAAGCATTGGGTCGAACTCTTCTTTGGTGTCAAGGTAATAGCTATGAATAGTCATCGACTCCCAGGAAAGGGTAGAAGAATAGGACCTATTATGGGACATACAATGCATTACAGACGTATGATCATTACGCTTCAACCGGGTTATTCTATTCCACCTCTTATAGAGAAAAGAACTTAAAGCAAAATACTTAATAACACGGCGATACATTTATACAAAACTTCTACCCCGAGCACACGTAATAGAGCCATAGACAGTCAAATGAAATCCAATCCACGAAATAATTTGATCTGTGGACAGCATCATTGTGGTAAAGGTCGTAATGCCAGAGGAATCATTACCGCAAGACATAGAGGGGGAGGTCATAAGCGTCTATACCGTAAAATCGATTTTCGACGGAATGAAAAAGACATATCTGGTAGAATCGTAACCATAGAATACGACCCTAATCGAAATGCATACATTTGTCTCATACATTATGGGGATGGCGAGAAAAGATATATTTTACACCCCAGAGGGGCTATAATTGGAGATACCATTGTTTCTGGTACAGAAGTCCCTATATCAATGGGAAATGCCCTACCTTTGAGTGCGGTTTGAACTATTGATTTACGTAATTGGAAGTAACCAATTAGGTTTACGATGAAACCTAGAAATCAATCACTGATCCAATTTGAGTACCTCTATGGGATAGACCTCAACAGAAAACTGTTGAGTAACGGCAGCAAGTGATTGAGTTCAGTAGTTCCTCATAGAAAATTATTGACTCTAGAGATATGGTAATATGGAGAAGACAAAATTGTTTGAAGCACGCACAGAACCGGAAGCGCCCCTTGTTTCAAAGAGAGGAGGACGGGTTATTCACATTTAATTTGATGGTCAGAGGCGAATTGAAAGCTAAGCAGTGGTAATTATAAAGATCCCCCCGGGAAAAATAGAGATGTCTCCTACGTTACCCGTAATATGTGGAAGTATCGACGTAATTTCATAGAGTCATTCGGTCTGAATGCTACATGAAGAACATAAGCCAGATGATGGAACGGGGAGACCTAGGATGTAGAAGATCATACATGAGTGATTCGGCAGATTTGGATTCCTATATATCCACTCATGTGGTACTTTATCATACGATTCATATAAGATAAAGATCCATCTGTCTAGATATCATCATATACATCTAGAAAGCCGTATGCTTTGGAAGAAGCTTGTACAGTTTGGGAAGGGGTTTTTAAAAGAAGAATCTACTTCAACCGATATGCCCTTAGGCACGGCCATACATAACATAGAAATCACGCTTGGAAAGGGTGGACAATTAGCTAGAGCGGCGGGCGCTGTAGCGAAGCTGATCGCAAAAGAGGGTAAATCAGCCACATTAAGATTACCATCCGGGGAGGTCCGTTTGATATCCAAAAACTGCTTAGCAACAGTCGGACAAGTGGGTAATGTTGGGGTGAATCAACAAAGTTTGGGTAGAGCCGGATCGAAGTGTTGGATAGGTAAGCGTCCTGTAGTAAGAGGAGTAGTTATGAACCCTGTAGACCATCCCCATGGAGGTGGGGAAGGGAAAGCCCCAATTGGTAGAAAAAAACCCACAACTCCTTGGGGTTATCCTGCGCTTGGAAGAAGAAGTCGAAAAAGGAAAAAATATAGTGATAGTTTTATTCTTCGTCGCCGTAAATAGGAATATTTAAAATCTAATTTTTGGAATTTGAAATAATGTGATGGGCGAACGACGGGAATTGAACCCGCGCATGGTGGATTCACAATCCACTGCCTTGATCCACTTGGCTACATCCGCCCCTTATCTAGCTAAAGGATTTTCTCTTTTTTCCATTCATCATTATTGTATTTATTCTGACCTTCATACTTAGATCGAGATATTCTATTGGACATAGAATGCCAATCTTTAAAATGTAAAAAAAGGAGTAATCAGCTGTGGCACGTTCACGAAAAAAAAACCCTTTTGTAGCTAATCATTTATCAAGAAAAATTGAAAAACTCAACATGAGGGAGGAGAAAGAAATAATAGTAACTTGGTCTCGGGCATCTACCATTATACCCAAAATGATTGGCCATACAATCGCTATTCATAATGGAAAGGAACATTTACCTATTTATATAACAGATCGTATGGTAGGTCACAAATTGGGAGAATTCGCGCCTACTCTGACTTTCGCGAGACATGCGAGAAACGATAATAAATCTCGTCGTTAATTTTGAAAAAAAATAGATACTTATCATTCATTGGCGGGGGATAACCTTATGATAAAGAAAAATAACTCAAATTCGAGTGGAGCTATAAAAGTTTTAGCTCAACATATATGTATGTCTGTTTTCAAAGCGCAAAGAGTAATTGATCAGATTCGCGGGCGTTCTTATGAGGAAACGATTATGATATTGGAACTTATGCCTTATCGAGCATCTTATCCCATTTTAAAATTGGTTTATTCCGCAGCAGCAAACGCTAGTCATAATATGGGTTTGAACGAAACCGATTTATTCATTAGTAAAGCCGAAGTCAATGGAGGTCCTTTTGTGAAAAAATTAAGACCTAGAGCTCGAGGACGTAGTTATCCAATAAAAAGACCCACTTGTCATATAACAATTGTATTAAAAGATAAATCCAAATTATCTTTCGATGAATTTAAGATTTAGATTCATATTTAGAAAAAAATAGATGGAAAGATAATATAATAAAAAATATGGGACAAAAAATAAATCCACTTGGTTTCAGACTTGGTACAACCCAAAATCATCATTCCTTTTGGTTCGCACAACCAAAAAATTTTTCTGTAGGTCTACAAGAAGATGAGAAAATACGGAATTGTATCAAGAACTATGTACAAAAAAATAAGAGAATATCCTCAGGTTTCGAAGGAATTGGAATTGCGCGTATAGAAATTCAAAAAAGAATTGATTTAATCCAGGTCATAATCCATATTGGATTCCCAAATTTATTAATAGAGGGCCAAACACGAGGAATCGAAGAATTACAGATGAATGTACAAAAAGAATTTCGTTCCGTGAACCGAAGAATCAACATTTCTATCACACGAATCGAAAAACCTTATGGAGACCCCAATATTCTTGCAGAATATATGGCTTCTCAATTAAGAAATAGAGTTTCGTTTCGAAAGGCAATGAAAAGAGCTATTGAATTAACTGAACAAACAGATACAAAAGGAATTAAAATACAAATTGCAGGACGTATTGACGGAAAAGAAATTGCACGTGTCGAATGGATCAGAGAAGGTAGAGTTCCTCTACAAACAATTCGCGCTAAAATTGATCATTGTTCCTATACAATTCGAACTATCCATGGAGTACTAGGCCTCAAAATTTGGATATTTGTGGATGAAGAATAATAGACCTTTATTTATCTTGTCATTCTATCCAGATATAGTGATATATAGAACAAAAAACTAGAAACTTTTTCTATTTTTCTGTTAAATCAAACAAAAAATTCTAATTCTATAAGGTTAAATAAAAAATAAATTAACCAATTTTTATTTTATATAATTGCTATGCTTAGTGTGTGACTCGTTAGTTTTTTCTTTTTTTAGTAGGATCAAAAAAAGACTGACCCCTAGTATTAACGCAATAACTACAACTACTATATAAAAATAAATTAAAAACTAATAACTAACTTATTGCTTCATATTGTCGAGATCCCCAAAACAGTCACTATATGACTGGATCAATCATATAGTTGTAACAACTGAAATTGTTCCATAACAAACAAATCCGATTGTGGATTTGAAATAAAAAAAAAATATATAAAGGGATGCGGATAAATGGAAAGGTGATAGAAAGAGAGAACAAAAATATCAATGATATGATTCCAATATGTATGGTCTATGAATTACCTCATATAAATAAAAGGCAGTGTAATAAAGCATTAATTTCATATTGTTTTAATATTGTATCATGTATCAATTGATATATAAATAATAAATGATATATAAATAATAAAGAGCTTCCGGTTAATAGAAACTGGATTGACTCGGGAACAGATTTTGTTGAGAGCTCCATTGCAGAGTTTAGGCCTAATCATTAATGGAGAAGCTATAGGAACGACGAAACCTGTGACTATACTATATAGGATTCTATTTAAAAGAATCCAAATGATTGAGCAGGCAGGATGGCGGAATGAACCAAGAACAAATTTTTTTACTCTGAGAGTCGTGGATTGATCCTACGAATAAAGCAGGAAAAGGAAAATATTCGCCCGCGAAACCCCTATTTATTATTTATTGGATTCCAATATTGTCTTGAATTTACTAAAATAAAAGTAAAAAAAAAAATAAGGATCCGGTATAAAAAAGAAACATTATCTATATCCATAAATCGAAAAATCGAACCGTATATACAGCTGCTTATCTAATATTCTTATCTAATAAATGAAATATAATATCAATAAATCCCATTACTTAGTTTAATGTATTAGTTATTAAATACATGTGCATCTGTAATATTATCGAATCCTTTCATTCGTGAGGAGCTGGATGAGAAGAAACTCTCATGTCCGGTTCTGTAGTAGAGGTGGGAAAAAACCATCAACTATAACCCCAAAAGAACCAGATTTCGTAAGCAACATAGAGGAAGAATGAAAGGAATATCTTGCCGGGGTAATCATATTTGTTTCGGCAGATATGCTCTTCAGGCACTTGAACCCGCTTGGATTACCGCTAGACAAATAGAAGCAGGACGAAGAGCAATGACACGATATGCACGTCGTGGCGGAAAAATATGGGTACGTGTTTTTCCCGATAAACCTATTACAGTAAGGCCCGCGGAAACACGTATGGGGTCGGGAAAGGGATCTCCCGAATATTGGGTATCTGTTGTTAAACCCGGTCGAATACTTTATGAAATGGGTGGAGAAACTGTAGCCAGAGCAGCAATTTCAATAGCTGCGTGCAAAATGCCTATAAAAACTCAATTTGTTATTTACGATTAGGATGTGGAACTAAATATAAAAAAAGGGATGAAAAAACAACCACGAGTTTCTTTATTTTTAGACAAACACTATTTCTTCTTTTTCCTCATTCTTTACATTGAAATAATAGATTCAAATAAAAATGATATGATTCAACCTCAGACCCTTTTGAATGTAGCAGATAACAGTGGAGCTCGAGAATTAATGTGTATTCGAATCATAGGAGCTGGTAATCATAGATATGCTCATATTGGTGACATTATTGTTGCTGTAATTAAAGAAGCAGTGCCCAATATGCCTCTAGAAAGATCAGAAGTAATAAGAGCTGTAATTGTACGTACATGTAAAGAACTCAAACGTGACAACGGTATGATAATACGATATGATGACAATGCAGCGGTTGTCATTGATCAAGAAGGAAATCCAAAAGGAACTAGAGTTTTTGGTGCGATTGCTCGGGAATTGAGACAGTTGCATTTTACTAAAATAGTTTCATTAGCTCCCGAGGTATTATAAAAACTCCTAGTCATAGATCAAACTATGATATTGTTCTAGTAGGATATCTGAAATAAACCCAATTAATAGATTGTGTCTCACGCATATACTTTTAATAATTTAATAATTAATTTAATAATAAATTTATTATTAAATTAAATAATGAATACTTTGAATCAAATAAAAAAACATGTTGATTATATCAAAATTAGGAAGCACCGAGAATTATAATTCGTCATGGGCAGAGACGCTATTGCTGATATAATAACTTCTATAAGAAATGCTGACATGAGTCAAAATGGAATGGTTCGAATAGCATCCACAAATATCACCGAAAACATTGTAAAAATACTCCTACGAGAGGGTTTTATTGAAAATGTTCGGAAACATCAGGAAAGTAATAAAAATTTCTTGGTTTCAACCTTGCGCCATAGAAGAACTAGGAAAGTAATATATAGAACTATTTTAAAACGTATCAGTCGACCCGGTCTACGAATTTATTCCAACTATAAAAAAATTCCTAAGATTTTAGGTGGAATGGGAATTGTAATTCTTTCTACTTCTCGAGGCATAATGACAGATCGAGAAGCTAGACTAGAAAAAATTGGAGGAGAAATTTTGTGTTATATATGGTAATCTTCCTCCGGTATCCTAATTTTATCTCTAACTTCCTATTTGTGAAATAGAGAGGAAAGGTGAGTTATATAACTCTTCCTCCATTAGTTGATACTTCAAGGAGGTTGCCTGGAATGAAAAAAAAAATGATTCATGAAGGTTTAATTACTGAATCATTTCCCAATGGTATACTCTCCGAATCCGTTTATATTAATGAGGATCTAATTCTAAGTTATATTTCGGGGAGGATCCGACGCAGTTTGATACGAACACTGCCGGGGGATCGCAAAATTGAAATAAGGCAATATTTCAACCAGGGAACGTATAATTTATAGACTTCGGAACAAAGATTCGAACGATTAGATAGATTCTTTTTGAAAACCTTTCATCAAAGGTACAATTTGAAGCAAAAAAAAAACAAGAGACTTAGTTTCTTCTAAGGAATAGATTCCAAATTAAAGTAAGGAGTGAGAAATATGAAAATAAGGGCTTCTGTTCGTAAAATTTGTGAAAAATGTCGACTGATCCGTAGGCGCGGGCGAATTATAGTGATTTGTTCCAATCCGAGACATAAACAGAGACAAGGATAATCTTTCTAAAGTTTCTCAAAGAGGGATTATGTAAAAATAAAAGATTTGTTTTAACATGAAATGGATATCTCCGTATCTTTCTATATATTTCTGATTCATATTTATGAGATGATAAAATATGGCAAAACCTATACAAAGAATTGGTTCGCGTAGGAATGGGCGTATTGGTTTACGTAAGACTGGACGTAGAATACCAAAAGGAGTTATTCATGTTCAAGCCAGTTTCAACAATACCATTGTAACTGTTACAGATGTACGAGGTCGAGTGGTTTCTTGGGCCTCCGCCGGTACTTCTGGATTCAAAGGCACAAGAAGGGGAACACCCTATGCTGCGCAAGCAGCCGCTTTAGATGCTATTCGTACTGTGGTAGATCAGGGTATGCAACGAGCAGAAGTTATGATAAAAGGTCCCGGTCTCGGAAGAGACGCAGCATTACGGGCTATTCGTAGAAGTGGTATACTATTAAGTTTCGTACGTGATGTAACACCTATGCCACATAATGGATGTAGACCTCCCAAAAAAAGACGTGTGTAAAAAAAA